CTTGCCTGTAATCTCGCTTTCAGTCAACTAGTTGTCATTACAAATTACGACTAGCCGTATGGTATGTGTGCAGTGGAAGAAGAAAGAGCTAAAGAAATTGTAGCGTTTGCATCCGCTATGATTAGTAGAAGCCATAGAGTTATGTAATTGAAAGCTTCCTCCCAATACCAACTCTCAAAACCCTGCTGTAAAAGGTAAGAGTAGACATAAGCTAGCTAGCACTCCCTCTTATCTAGGCTCAGGGTCAGTCGAAGAGAAAGCCTCAATGCCACTTGTGCCCAGAAGTCAGTCATTAAAAGACCGTTCGCCAACTACTCTACTATTGATTGATCACTCGTGAACAAAAAAATGGAAATTCAGGAAATGCCGATTGGCAGCATCAGCCTCTTCAGAGACAGCTTATTCTGATCGAAAAAAGCCTATTTTTTGAGAGGAGAGTCCAAGGGACGTCTTACCTACCTGCTGGTTTGCTAAACTTTAGGTCTCTTACCAGATGAACCCTCGAAACTGAGTTTTTCTTATCGAATAAGGAGAGGCGGAATCGAAAGAAGTATCTTAGTCCTTTATTCCCGTCTTCTCTATTCTATCTAGTTTGGAACAAGAAATAGAAAAAGTGTCTTGTATAAGTTTTCTACTAGCCGTGAATGCTATCTATTGAATCGAACCCCAGTTTAGCTCACGTATGAAAAGGAGACACCCTATGAGATCGGAAACCAGTAATGCCGGCCCCTCGGCCTACTTAAGGCTCTTTAGAACAAAGAAAGGTATGAGCCTCTACTCTTATAAAGTTCGACTCACAAGAGTTTTTCCGTATGACAGTAACGATGGACGTTTTACTTTACTGCGCAAAGATCCAGTTCCAGGGAACCATTGAGGTGGAGTTTGAACCTAAATTGGAACCGTAAGTAGTGGTTATGATATCCTGGCTAGTGGGGACAATGCTACCCGAGCGTCTCCCAACCCGGGATCTACTTTCCCGAAAGTTAGCTCACCTTAATCAACCAAATGGATTGATATATAGCAACTGTTCAGGACACCCCCACAGAATCTTCGTCCATTGAGAGATCGCGCAGGGGCATCGCGGAATCCCCTACCGAAGTGACTGAACCACCACTTCTTGATCCGTTCTTTCCAGCAGAGGGAACACTTACTTTATTTGAGGATTTTCTTCCTGAACGTGATGCTGATCGGTGATTATAGGAAGCCGCTAGGCTTACTGCGAATGCTTTCTTTCTATGAAATCCTCTTGCTATGGCTCACGAAGAGCAACGGGACAGTCAAAGGCTAGCTTAAGAATCATTAAACGAAACGTCGGTTGGTGTGCCTGCTTCTTTCGACCTCTATCAAATCATCGAGGAAGTCAGGTAGGTTCCGGGGAGCACTTCAATGCGAAGCGCACCCTTCACCCACTGGCACGAGCCAAACTATCTAAGCGCGAGGAAAATACACCTATATCTTTTGCCTCTCTTATAGAGATAGAAAATGAAAGAGGACCATATACAGAAATAATGGATTAAAAAATATAGGTCAGTACCATATGGCTTGTATGTATCAGTATGACCGCCGTAGTAAGCACGCCTTATAAAGCTGTCTTCATTCTTGTTAGGGATGTGGATTGGCCAATTAGAAGAATCGTAGTATTTCATACGAAAGATGCTTAGTGCCTGTGATGGAAGGGTTATCTTACTTTCTATGTCAACCTTGTACACCTTCCAATAGATATCTTGAGCTTTTTGCATTACACCCCCAAGGAGAAGAATGTCCTGCTTCATATAGTCTAACAAGCTTCTTTTTTGAATTACCAGATTTTACTGTGTAATCTCATCATATGGGATAGAGCCTTTTTGGCCTAGACTAGGGCATAGATTCTTAGCAAGGGAACTTAGTTTGCCTGGGAGTAGATTCAAGGAGTCTCTGAAGCGGAATAAAAACTTATTATTAGAATAGACTGCTAACTCGTAAAGCCTATGGTTCCTCATTAGTGGTTTTAGCTTGTAGTTCTTGTGATGACATGCTAGGTGCTTAAGCAATAGAATTCCATCGAATCTAGAAAAGTTGTGGAAGTATATAGTTAAACCTGATTGTTATTGTCTAACTATCGTTGATATCTTTAATATTAAGTCATAAAGTACCTTTGTACTCCTTTCTGCAAAGGATTCCAAGATTATTGAGTAGTCTTCACTAATGTAGGTTTCTATCATAATATCATTCAACTCTTCACCTGGACGAACCAGCATCAGACCTGCTGCATAAGGCTTATGAACGTTATCGTCAATTATTGTCTCGGTATCGGCTACTATGAAGGGTTTCAGCTCTGTCCTACATTGTTTGAGTTATGTTATATGGGTTGGATAACTACACTTACGATTTGCGATATCTTTTGCTCTTACTGGATTGATCTCACTCAATCCGCCTTCAATGATTGAAGAGAGTATGCTATCTCTATCCTCTTCTGATAGGGTTTGCCTTTCCTTCTTTGAACCTTCCATATACACTCTTATCGTTATTCGAACTACATAATCTCCGTCGTAGATTTCACTATATTTATGAATATATCGATATATATAAGAATAGACATGAATCATTGGAATTAACAACCCATCTTCTGTTGTCAAGGGAATTGCCGGACCTAGCGTAAATGTGACTTCCTCGGAGGAAGATCGCTTCATGGTATATAAAATGGTTAACTTTGCGTATCCTGATATAGATGGGTATGAATACTTGATGTTGAGATCCATTGCTGCTCTACTGAGTAGGTCAATCTCGTTAACAAGAGGATATGGCTCAATGAAGTGATGTGACCCTATGATTAACCCTGGATGTGGATCTTGGTCTGTTGTTCGTTCAATCTTTTGATACAAGCGATTCAACAACGGTCCTGTTCTTCCGCTGTCTGTCGTGTATGCCCTCGTTCTTAATAGTGTACGCAGTATTGACATCTTACCTTCCCCTTGAATTCATTCCACTTTCTTTCATGCCCTATAAAGGTATTCCCGCATAAAATATAGTTTTCATAAGAGGATATGACTCCCGAGATCCTTTCATTCCAAGTTTTCTTCATCTGATAACTTAAGTTATCAGGTATATTTGCTATTAAGTAATAAAAAAGCGCCTCTCTTGTGAATACCCAACTATCCCAATCGGGCTTATTTGTTACTTCTGCCTTTCCAGCCAAAATGGGTGGAAGAATCACATTCTTCCATATGAATGAGTTGATGATTACAAGTGGATTTCCCATGCTCTTAATAGCATAGCTATAAAACTCTGATAATCTTTTGTTATATTTTGCCGTTGTTATAAAGTTGTCGTGAACCGTATATATTGGACAATCATTGTAATTCTTCATTAATGATTCTACTACATTCATGGCAATGTTTGCATCCTTCTGATGAATAAAGTTAACGAAGGTTGATGTTTCTGTCTTCCTAGTATCTTTCTTATCAGAAGAGACTCTGAGGGTTACCCTTCGCCTCTTCTTATTCATTTTATCATAAATCCATATATTTATAGGCTCTATTTTTGTATAATTTTGCACTGTTATTAAATTTTTTGCATTATAGTTCACAATCCTATCACTTGCTGACACTATCCACCCTATATGACGGATCAACCGGATAAGGCATTCCATGTGTGAATATTTTGTTTTCCAGAATTTAAAGCAGATGGATGCTAACTCGAAGCATTCCTTATTAGTTATGAAGCTAGATAGATCTCTTTTTAGATCGCACGCTGTACTCATTAATGTTTTACCATAGATCATTGGCATAAAGATACCTTTGGCTATCTTACGAGTGAGGATACCGTTAATTGTCTTTGAAAGATTATTATCTTGAAGTTCTGAGTTAATGAACTCCTTAAGCTCTTCGAGCATATAAGAATATACATCTTGGATTTCATTATGGCAAGGGTGCGGAATAAGATTTGTTCTCATTGCCATGCTTTCATCCAACAAAAAGTAACTCATGATCTGATATGCACTCGCGGAGGCGTCTTGGGTAAGAGGTGTATTAAGAATAAAAAGATTATAGTTCTGAATTTCACTAATGCTTTTAATATCCTTAAGGATAAGCATATTTGCTAGAAACTGAAAGGAGCGTTTTGCCTCAGAGGCTTTTTTGAAGAGATAATCATCGGGATTCTTATTTGAGTTAATATCATCCATAATATTTAGAAACCAATTGATAGCTTCTTTTTCTGAAATGGAAGACTTGTACAGGAAGGATGTAGCAATACAAATATTGTAATATGCAATGTTATAATTGAAATTATTATCAGATTGATCCGCAAACATAATCATGCTTCTTGCTAGATCGCGCTCGTGGAAATGCAAGATACCACTGCGATATATTCGACCTCGGAAGTCGAGGAAGGCTGGCAAATAAAATTGATAGCCATCATAGGCATCTGCCAGCTTGATAATCATTCTCTCATTACGAGAGGTCTGTATGTGCTTATAGACTATTTGTCTTAATTCGTTAAAGCTGGCGTATGGCTTAATATCCGCATTATTCATGTAAAACTCTCTAAGTAATAAGGTTACTTTGACTATATTGATTTTGGATAGAAATTCTGGAAAGAGAAGACAAGATTCAACGAGTGAATCATTATTTTCTTTTATATAATTCAACCACTTGCTGTTGATTTGAAAGGGCTGACTCTGCAGCTTGTTCATTACCTTACACAGTGCTTCTGCATCCTTTTTTTCCGTAAAAAGAACATTAAAATGATTGATGTTATGGGTGCTTAGCAGGCGGTAACGCTCATATATTTCTCCTGATGGTGTACTTAAGTATCCCCCTGATAGATCAGACAAGGTAATATTATTTTCCTTCTGGCTGGATATATCCCAATCTATAGGTTTGTATACCATTGGTAGGTTTAGCTTGACCGGTAGTAATGAGATATAAAAATTGCAGCTTACGAAGATATGTTTGGGAATATAATATCTTCCTCCCTTATTCGTTGCTTGAATCATTTTACTGTTGTCTGTATTTTCTAAATTGATTAATCCCCTTTCCACCATGAAGGTCATTAAGTTACTACCGATGGTATACATATCCTCACCTTTTGATCTTTTATGTACCTTAACTTGATTTTTCACTTCTTCTGTTGTCGTAGATAAAGGCTTTTTATATGCCTTAAAGTTTTTAAATAAAGATGCTTGTTTCCGAACATTTATCTCCAGTTGTTCAATCAAAGATGCTGCACGAATTATTATGCTTTCTGCTAGAGGATTATAAATCAGACTGAGTACATAAATTATTATTGCCTCAATTGTATATTGACCAAACACTTTTAACAAATGTTTCTTTTCCTCATCAACTATCTTCTCCATGAGATAATCCTTAGCACATACCCTGTCTTTGTCAATTAAGATTTTAAATAAGTTGCCTGCTGTTTTATGTATAGATTCTTCATCGAAATTCATTGTTTCCGTCTCTATCTCCTCTTGAATTTGACGTAATATTCTATTATCTTCCTTATCAGCATTACCTTTCAAAATCTCACTAACCTTATCCTTATAATCTGCCTTCTTGTTCTCATTGCAGAACCACTCTTTTTTAAAAAAATAAAAATCCATTAAAAAGTGGTTGATCTCCATATCTTTTTTATCTGCGAAATTGGAATCCCACCTCTTCAGTTTTTTCGTACAATATTCTCTCAAGAGGATACATCTCCTACTTTTGACCTGATATTGATTCCGTAACATAGAAAGACCTTGGATAGTCATATGAAAAGTCATTGTTTGTTTTGTTGTCTTCTGTTTTTTGAGTAATACATTGGATTTACCTGTCGACACTCCATTAAGTACGTTGCTATGAAACCATAAATTGAAGTCTAGCAGTCCTGGATAGCTAACCATGTATTTATGCTAGCAAACCTTCTTTTTTATGGATAGTTAACGAGGAATGGAGTATGTTATAGCAGGTGTTGCTACCATTGTAATCTTAAGAAAAGAGCCACCAGCCAAGAGAGGAACCCCGCGTCTTGTGATACGTTCATCGGTGCTGGAGAAGGGCCTATAAGTGGATTCGTAGGATTTTCTAAGTGTGACAAACCCGAATGTATAGAGCATTCAAGGAAAGTTAAAATAGGGCCAACCGCTCCGGTGCAAGTGCACCTTAATCCTAAGACACGCTCTAGCATAATACTAGAGAACGACAATAGTATTACCCTATAGGGGGACAGAATGGTTGAAGTACTTTTTTAAGATGAGTCGTCCAAACAAAATGTCATGCTTCGCACCCCTCGCATTTTTAGTGGATTCTTCCCAACTTCGAGAGTGAGATTGATCAGACTAACCAAGCAACGGTCAGTTGTGCGGTAGCGTAAAGGGTGCGATAGCAATAGGAAAAAGACTAAGAAAAGTATTTCCGGCCATAAAGAAAGACGTGTCTCCTTGATCGCTTAGACGCCCTTCTTGATCGACTGCTCTCGTACAGCCCTTACTATTCTTCCTCTCAAAGAAAACATGTAGGGGAAAGAGTAAGCCCATGAACTAGATTCTAGGCTGCCCCGATGGAACATTACCATCTAATATCTCATCAACATGAATCTAAATCATGTTCATATCAATTCAGTCTAGAAGAATCCCTTCTACGGATGGAAGGCTTTAATTAAATAAGACTGCCTTCTCGTCTTTCCTTTCTTGAGACCATCCCCTTGCACTCCTCACGCAACATTAGAGGGCCGGGTCCCCTTCAAACTCAAACGGAGGCTGGCAGGGAACGGATTCCTATGCCTCGAGAGCTGGGAAGTTTTGGGTTGGGCTCTGCCCCCATCTAAAGCACAGACAGGCTATGAGACCGACCTGGAAACAACGGGTTCTAAGAGCTCCCAATGTAACAACCTGAGATCCTGTTTCAAGGGTGGTGTGAGCTAGAGACATCGTCAATTACATTTCTACCTCATTTTGCACTTTTCTTGCTTTGAAGATCATCGTCTAGTTTTGTTAGAGCAGATTCAATACCCTCGATTCAATGAGACTCGTCGAATTTAGTTGTGTTCTTGTGTATGTAATAGTAACTCTCTGGCCCCTTTTTTTTTACTTTAAGTCTTGCTTTTCGACCTGGAGGAGAAAGCGATAGCTACATGGGCTAACCTATCTTGTGCACGTATCCGTGTAGAACTCGACATACAGGAGGCTCCCAATCGATTCACTAAGCTAGTTACCAGTACCCCGACAGCTGTCACCTGATCAAAGCGGGAAAGCTGGAACCGTGCCATCTTTAACCACAGCTCTATCTCTTGTTTTGGTTTTGTGCGCTTTAGGCATCTCTAAAGGGATGACCTGTATCTTTCTTTGAATCAATATTTACATATAATAATTTGTGGACCAGGCAGATGCAGGCAATTGACGATCTTTACAGGTTCATTTATGTGATTTGAAAAGCTTTTGAAGAAGGTCTAATTAGGTCTTGAAACGAAAGAATAAAGAGTGAACCATTTCTCTGCGACATCAGAAAGATCTTTCTCCATTTTATTCTTCCTAATAAAATA